ATTTCTAAACAAACTTTCTTCTAAAAAAGAAAAGACACACACTTTGTCAAATTTTTGGCGAAAATGACCCAAAAATACTCACTTGCAAGAAGAATTCCCCACAAAACCAATTTAAAAATTTTTTCCCCTAAAAATCCACTTTTTTTAGGCACTGAGAAAACTCAATCCAAAAATTTTACCTATTTTTAGAAATTTTTTCCCCTAAAATCCATTTAACTTTCACAAGAAAAAAATATCTCTATGACCCGAACTCCATTTCATTTAGTAGAGTTTAGCCCTTGGCCATTAACAGGATCAATAGGTGCATTATTTTTAACCGCTGGCTCAGCCGGATGATTCCATGGCTATTTCTATTCCGTCTCACTATTAGGATTTGTTTTAATTATTTTAACAATAATTCAATGGTGACGAGATGTCACACGAGAAGCAACATTTCAAGGATTTCATACAGAGAAAGTTGCCTCAGGACTTCGCTGAGGCATAATTTTATTTATCACCTCTGAAGTTTGTTTTTTCTTTGCTTTTTTTTGAGCCTATTTTCACAGAAGCTTAGCCCCAACCCCGGAATTAGGTAGATGTTGACCACCTATGGGGGTAAACCCATTAAACCCATTCCAGGTTCCTTTACTAAACACCGCTGTACTTTTGGCTTCCGGTGTCACAGTCACTTGGGCCCATCACGCATTAATAGAAGGAGATAAAATAGGAGGAATTCAAGGACTAACTGCTACAGTTATTTTAGGAATTTATTTTACTGCTCTTCAGGCTGGAGAATACTACGAAGCACCTTTCACCATCGCAGATGGTGCATACGGCTCAACATTTTTTGTAGCAACCGGATTTCATGGACTCCATGTACTAATTGGAACAACCTTTCTAGCTGTATGTTTAGCCCGAATCCTACGTAACCATTTCTCCACAGCTCATCATTTTGGATTTGAAGCTGCAGCATGATACTGACATTTTGTTGACGTAGTCTGATTATTTCTTTACCTATCCATCTACTGATGAGGATCTTAGTACCTAAGTAGCCCTAAAACACTTTTAGGTGGCCGAGCACATTAAGCATTAGACTTTTAATCTAACCACGATACCTTGTATCCCTGACTCCGTACTTTAAACTAAAAGACCTGATTTGCATTTAGAAAATGAATTAACTTAATTCCGGAGCCAATAAACAGAAAGTGAGAAATTTACACGTGGTTTCGGCCCGCTTCTTGGTGGTGAAAGTCTGCCTCTGTTAGCGTGAGTGAAAGCCAATAAGGCGCCTAGCTGTTAATTAGGAGTCCGTAGAAATATCTCTCTACTCATTCAGCAAAGGTGATGTGCCGGATAAAACGGAATGCGATGATGATGCAGAATATAAGAGACTTCTCTTCTTCACTTACCCATGCTTGGTTACATAATTTCTTCTTTAGTCGCAGTAATTATTTCTCTGGTTGTCATGATAGCCGCCTGAACACTAGCAAAGCGTTCACTTGCTGATCGTGAAAAAAGTTCGCCTTTTGAGTGCGGGTTTGATCCAATAGGATCTGCGCGATTACCGTTTTCCCTCCGCTTTTTTTTGCTTGCCGTAATTTTTTTAATTTTTGATGTGGAAATTGTTCTTCTCTTCCCTCCAGTTATCAGAATATCTAATGGTTTTAATATTTTCATAATCATTAGATTAACACTATTTCTAGGTATTTTATTACTTGGCCTTTTTCATGAATGAAATGAAGGGTCCTTAGACTGAATGGCTTAAGGGTGGTCTGAGAAAGAAAAGGCATAAAGTGGGGCTGCTAACTCTGCTTTGGGCGGCTCGATTCCGTCCTCTTTCTTAATGTTTTCTTTGATACCATTTGGTTTTTTATTTATTTTTATTACCTTTTTTGGCACTATTTTATCTCTATCTTCTCTCCACTGATTAGGAATCTGGGCTGGCCTAGAGATTAATCTAATAGGCTTCATCCCGATTTTAGTGTATAGGGGGATACTGCAAGAAACTGAATCAGGGATAAAGTATTTTGTTATTCAGGCCTTGGGGTCTGGAATAATTATGGCAGGGAGTCTTTTTTCTTTTAGGCTATTTTTAACATGAGAATCTTGCTCAATTATTTCTTTTACGGGTGTAGTCATTCTTATTTTTGGCTTAATGCTTAAATTGGGAAGATTTCCATTCCATTTTTGACTTCCTAGAGTTATGGCCGGTATTTCTTGGTTGAGTTGTCTTGTTCTTACTACTTGACAGAAACTAGCTCCACTTTTTCTTTTAATGACACTAATCACTGTATATGCTTCGTCATCTTCTTATATACTTCTGTTTCTCCTTTTAGCGGCCGGAGGCTCGAGTCTTGTTGGAGGATTCGGGGGGGTTAATCAAACCCAAATTCGTGCTCTTTTAGCTTATTCTTCAATTAGCCACATAGGATGAATGCTACTTTGTTGTCTTACAAGACTAAGAGCCCTAAAAATCTATTTTGCTACTTATTTTATTATCTCCATCTCCGTTTTTTTAGCTTTATGGTACTCAGAAAAATCTTTATTCGCTCAAACTGGATCTTCCTCGAGTAACAGAAAAATTAATGAACTAGTTTTATTGTTCATGTTGTTATCCCTTGGAGGTATGCCCCCCCTTCTCGGCTTTTTCAGAAAGTGAATTGCAATCTGAACATCTTGTTCCTCAGTATCATTACTATCTCTAGCTCCCTTGCTAAGAGGATCTTTAATTAGGCTTTTTTATTATTTATCATTAATATTTTCAATGAGACTATTCTCCGGAACACACAATCTCACCCCTTTATTACCGTGCCCATCAAACCCTATTACTGTAATAGCACCAACAAAAAAATACTCACAGCCTCTTTCATTTACTCTATTGATAATTATGGTGATTAACTTACTTGGGGGACTTTTCATCTACGGCACATTGCCAATTTTTGACTTCCTATAAACCTATGCGATGGCTATTTTCTACAAATCATAAAGACATTGGCACACTATACCTTATTTTCGGTATTTGATCAGGGTTAGTTGGAACGGCTTTGAGCCTGTTAATTCGAGCTGAATTAGGGCAACCCGGCGCCCTCTTGGGCGATGATCAACTTTACAATGTAATTGTTACAGCTCATGCTTTTGTAATAATTTTCTTCCTAGTAATGCCACTAATAATTGGGGGATTCGGTAATTGGCTCATTCCTTTAATGCTTGGGGCCCCTGACATGGCATTTCCTCGACTTAATAACATAAGTTTTTGACTGCTTCCTCCCTCTCTTACCCTTCTTTTGGCATCTTCTGCTGTAGAAAGGGGTGTGGGTACCGGATGAACTGTTTACCCGCCTCTATCAAGAAACTTAGCTCATGCTGGTGCATCAGTTGATTTAGCGATCTTTTCTCTCCACCTCGCCGGTGTTTCTTCAATTTTAGGGGCAGCAAATTTTATTACTACTGTTATTAACATGCGATGACAGGGAATGAAGTTTGAACGACTCCCTTTGTTTGTTTGATCTGTAAAAATTACAGCTATTCTTCTCCTCCTGTCCTTACCTGTTTTAGCTGGTGCAATTACTATGCTTTTAACAGATCGAAATTTCAATACATCATTTTTCGACCCTGCAGGAGGTGGGGATCCTATTTTGTATCAACATTTATTTTGATTTTTTGGTCACCCAGAAGTATATATTTTAATTTTACCTGGGTTTGGTATAATTTCCCACGTAGTTACGCACTACTCTTCTAAGAAAGAAACATTTGGAAGACTTGGCATAATTTACGCAATACTTGCCATTGGTGTACTAGGATTTATTGTGTGAGCACATCACATATTTACCGTAGGAATAGACGTAGACACACGTGCTTATTTCACGGCTGCCACTATGATTATTGCTGTTCCCACAGGTATTAAAATTTTTAGATGACTTGCAACTATTCATGGATCCCGTATTAACTACCAAGCTCCCATGTTGTGAGCACTTGGATTTATTTTTTTATTCACTGTTGGGGGACTAACAGGAATTGTTCTATCGAATGCTTCGCTTGATATCATGCTTCACGATACATACTACGTAGTTGCCCATTTCCATTACGTCCTGTCAATGGGAGCTGTTTTTGCTTTATTCGCAGCATTTAATTATTGATTTCCTTTAATTACAGGACTAACACTCCATTCACGATGGACAAAAGCACATTTCTTCGTCATGTTTATTGGTGTAAACATAACTTTTTTCCCTCAACACTTTCTTGGCCTCAGGGGTATACCTCGTCGATACTCAGACTATCCTGACTCTTATACAAAATGAAATGTAGTCTCATCTTTTGGATCCATGGTCTCTTTCGCAGCTGTACTCTACTTTATATTTATTGTGTGAGAAGCTTTCATCTCTCAACGGAGGGTGGCAACTGCCTTGCATATAAGCTCAGCACTGGAATGAGATGATCTTCTACCAGCAGACTTTCATAACCCAAGAGAAAGCGGAGCTCTTGTTGTTGCATAACCGCTTGAGTTAGGTTCCTTTGTAAAAATTATTTTAACTATGGCCCTGTGAGGACAACTAGGATTTCAAGACGCCGCATCTCCATTAATGGAACAGTTAATTTATTTCCATGATCATGCAATGTTAGTTTTAACTCTCATTATTACTTTAGTCACATATATCTCTTTCTCACTAATAACTAATAAATTCACTTTCCGGTACATGTTAGACGGGCAAGAAATTGAAACAATTTGAACTATTTTACCGGCTGTAATTTTAATCTTCTTAGCCCTTCCTTCTCTTCGGCTCCTCTACCTACTAGATGAAGTAGGCTCTTGTGCCCTTACAATCAAAAGAATCGGCCATCAATGGTACTGAAGATATGAATATTCTGATTTTATGGATATTGAGTTTGACTCATATATAATCCCAACAAATGAACTAGATCCAGGACAATTTCGACTACTGGAAGTCGATCACCGTGCCGTGGTCCCAATCAATGCTAATATCCGTGTACTTGTTACTTCCGCTGATGTTATTCATTCGTGGACAGTCCCATCTCTCGGCGTAAAAGCAGATGCAATTCCCGGCCGTTTAAATCAACTAAGATTTTTTGTTAAACATCCTGGAATTTTTTACGGTCAATGCTCTGAAATTTGCGGAGCCAATCATTCTTTTATGCCCATTGTACTAGAAGCTGTTGAAGTAGAAGATTTTGCTAAATGGGTAATTGCTGTTGGCAGAAATGACTAATTTAATTCAATTTTACTAACTACGCCAGAAGGATTAGTTAAAACATAATTTATGCTTGTCAAGCTTACGTTACTACATATAAGTAGTATCCTTCAATGCCTCAATTAGCACCGGTAAACTGATTATTTTTATTTATTATATTCTGATCTCTAGTAGCCCTAGGATCGACACTAATTTGATGATCTTTCAAAGCAGAATACACCCTACCTGAATCTCCATCCCAATCATCTAAAACCCAATCTAACCTTTGATCTTGGTAACTTTAACTGATAAGTAAGAATGCTAGTAGACATTTTCTCCTCATTCGACGACCATAATTTCGTTTTTATGTCATTCTATATTCTTATGTGGTTGTGTACATTAACTATTGTCATTATGTTTAACATAAGTTTCTGAGTCACTCCTACACGATGAAGCTTCATGATTAATACCCCAAAATCAATTATCACATCTCAACTGATACGGTCTTTTGGTGTCAAGCTAGGGGGGTTCATTAATGTAGTATCAAGATTATTTTTACTACTCATCCTATTAAATTTGATGGGGCTAATTCCCTATGTATTTAGTGTTACAAGTCACTTAGCTGTCAGATTTTCATTAGGCTTACCTCTTTGATTATCTTTAATTATTTCAGGTGCCCTATTCAACCCATCCTCAGCTGCCGCAAGCCTTCTTCCTGGGGGAGCACCGGCTGCCTTAAACCCATTTTTAGTATTAGTTGAAACAGTAAGACTGTGTGTCCGACCAATTACGCTATCAATTCGATTAGTTGCAAACATAAGAGCGGGACACATTGTCTTAGGCTTAGTGGGAACCTACTTAAGCTCAGGCTTATTCATTTACCCTACGATGGCTGTAGTTACGCTAATTTTCATTCAAACATTTTATTTCATGTTTGAAGTAGGTGTCGCATTAATTCAAGCATACATTTTTTCACTTTTAGTTACCCTTTACTCAGACGATCACCCTAATTAATTTCTTTATAATAAAGTACTAAACTCTATGTATGTGTCCCGGGAGCCTACGCTCACCTCAGCATCTTCAGTGCTACGCTCTCAACCTTAAGCCACCAAAACAAATCACTTAACTTCATCACTTGACGTCTGTGGCAAGACAAAAGCTAACCCACAACTCTAACAACAACAATAACCAGCCCCCTGAGCACAATCATAGAAATAAAAGACCTAAGAAACTTACGTTGATAAGTTTGATTAATTCCTCTTACTGATCTCACACAACTAAAAACTCCTTGCCCGCCAAACACCTCTAGTCATCCTTGATCGAGGGACTTAAAAACCATTTTACCTGCCAGAAGAGGTCCTTTTACTACAGGCTGTGTGGATAAAGGCGCAAAAAACCACATTATTGAATTAAATCTTACTACTACTCCTCCGCCCCCAAAAACCAAGGACGGAGACTGCCACATAAGTACAGCTAACCAGGCCCCCATCAGGGTGACTAGCAATGTTAAAAGCTTATAACTTAACGGCAGTACCATTCTCCTATCAAAATCAAGAACTTCTAACTGTAGCAAAGCCCCAATAAACAAAGTAATGACTCTCAGGGGAATAATAGCCCTAGTAACTTTAACATCCTCATCACCATTGCAATGCATAGGAATTTGATTAAATGCCCCTCAAAGAGAATAAATCGACAAGCGGATTCTATAAGCAGCAGTTATTCCTGTAGCCACAAAAATTAAAACCAACATCAAAAAATTACAAGGACTAAATAATCTGGTCTCTAAGATCAAATCCTTAGAATAAAACCCCCTTATAAATGGTGCCCCACATAAAGCTAAATTTGCAACATTTAAACAAGAAACAGTCAATGGCATTTGCTTTCACAGGTTACCCAATTGGCGAAGATCCTGCGCATTACTATTGTTATGGATAATAGCCCCAGCACATAGGAACAACATAGCCTTAAATAATGCATGCGTATATAAATGGAACAATGCTAGATAAGGTATCCCTAGCCCTAACCTTATTATTATTACTCCTAATTGACTCAATGTTGATAAGGCAATAACCTTCTTCAAGTCATACTCATAATTCGCACCAATTCCTGCTATAAGAAGTGTAAGAACCGACACGAACAATAGCCCAACCCTAAATCCGCTAAATTCCCTCAAGAAAGGAAAAAACCGAATAAGTAAAAAAACACCAGCAGTAACAAGAGTAGATGAATGAACTAATGCTGAAACAGGAGTCGGAGCAGCTATAGCAGCAGGCAACCACCTAGAAAAAGGAATCTGTGCTCTCTTAGTTATCCCCGCAACCACCACACAAAAAACAAGTACAGGAGAAAAAATTCTATCTCATATAAACAAAATATTCCAATGTCCTTGAATCACACACAACCCGATAGACAGAAGTAACATAACATCTCCAACACGATTAGCTAAAGCAGTCAATATCCCAGCAGAAAGTGATTTTACATTCTGATAGTATACAACTAAAGCAAAAGAAACAATTCCTAAGCCATCCCACCCAACTAATAAAGCAACTAAATTAGGGATAAAAACAAGCAAATTCATAGACAAAACAAATATTATAACCAAGCCAGTAAATCGTCTCAAAAAAATATCCCCAGCCATATACGAAGAAGAGAACAGCATCACACAAGCAGAAATAAAACACACCACCACCCTAAATCTTACTCCTACAGGATCTAAAATCAAAGACAAAGACATGTTAGTTCTCCTTGCAGAAAAAATTTCCCACTCTATTAAGATACATTTACCTCTTAGAAAAAAATAAACAGAAAACGGAAACATACAAAAAACATAAAAAAAAAGCATAAAAGAACTAATACTAGACCTTTTCACATTAAAAAATCCTCAAAAAAGTTTCATTATCAGATGAGCTATTTGCTCTTCTTCGAGCCCACATCCCGAAATTTTACATAAACTAATCCGATCAAGCACGAACATGGTTTTTTACTCACAGTTAAACAACTCAACTACAAATTACATCAGATTTTGCAATTATCCCATTAACAGGTAAATAATGTAAGAAAAGAAGAAGTAATGCTCCTCTTTTCATGCCAGTAAAAGGAAACAAAAACTTTGAAAATCCTCCATGCTGAGTTCTCACATATAAGTACAACCTATACACCGCAGCTAAAAATCTTATTATACACAAAGGAATTATTAACCAAAGAGAGTAAAATAAAATACAAGGGAAAACTAAAATTTCACTTAATAAGTTAATAGAAGGGGGTGCCGCCATATTAACTACACAAAAAAGAAACCATCACAAAGACAACACAGGACAAACTAATAACATTCCTTTATTCATGACCAAGCTCCGCGTACCTCTTTTCTCATAATTATAATTAGCTAAAGCAAATAAAGCTGAAGAGCACAACCCATGTGCTAACATTATTCCTAAAGCTGCATGCCATCCTCAGGACCTATTAGAGAATACCCCAGCTAACATCAACCTTATATGGCCCACAGAAGAGTATGCAATCAAAGACTTTAAGTCAACTTGACGAAAACAAATAAAACTCGTAATCACGCCCCCCCACAAAGAAAAACAAAACAACATGTCTTTTAACTCCCCCAATACCCCAAAACCCTGATATTGATATATCCGAAGCAAGCCATACCCCCCTAACTTTAAAAGAATTCCAGCTAAAACTATTGAGCCTGCCACCGGTGCCTCCACATGCGCTTTAGGGAGCCACAAATGAACTGAAAACATTGGCAATTTTACTAAAAAAGCAGCTAATCTCACAAAAAAAACTATATCTACTACCCTTTGACTTCCCCAAAAAAACCCCATTTCTCCCTTGCTCATTAAATTTTCCTTAAGACAAAAATCTCCTGTGCCGGATAACCTTAACCTTAGTACAATTAAAACCAACAAAGGCAAAGAAGCCCTAATAGTATAGAGCATCATGTATATTCCCGCCTGCAATCGCTCAGGCTGATAGCCTCACCCTAGAATTAGCCCCAAAGTAGGAATTAAAGAAGCCTCAAAAAAAACATAGAATCACAACACATTAGAACAAAAAAAAGTCATAACCAAAATTAAGTTTAAAGCACAAACCATAAAACAAAACAAAGAAGACTTATTTCCCCTGATCTTTACACCCTGCCTCGCAATAATCATTAACAGGGAAATCCATCAAGTTAAAACTACCAAAGAAGATCTTAAACCATCACAAACCATTCAATCTCTACTACTCCTTATTCTAAGTCTTCTTGACCACAATCTACAAATTGATAACAAGCTCCCAAAAGATAAGCCCCACAAACGAAAGTATCAACTCACTCTTTTATTAGTTCCCAAACTAAACAACAAAGCTGAATTCAAGAAAACTAAACCTAACACTTCTGAGCCCTAAAGCTGGAAACGTAATCATTACCATGTGTTCGAATTAATGACACTAAAATAGCCAACCCCAAACTAGCTTCACAGGCCCCCATAGTAATTAAGATCAAGCACATCTCACCCTCAAGCCTAAAACCCGAAGACACCCCAGCTAATATTACAAATAGACTAAGAGTTATTGCTTCTAACCTCAACAAAACCCTTAACAAATGCTTATATTGCAAACATAAAGTTAAAACAGATAAAATAACCCCCATACCTGATGCTAAAATTAAACCAGAAACTTTTATCATATACCTAATAACCATCAAATTATCCCCTACACACACTTAACAAACTACACAACCACACAATTAATGTAAATAAAGTAGCAACAGGAAAGCCTTTACTTTCATCCTTCGGTTTACAAGACCGACGCTCTTACCTAAGCTTCAATTGCTTATTTCTAAGCCACTAAGTGAATCGAACACTTCAATTTTATTTTCAAGACAAAACTTATCCCAGATAAGCAGCCACTATCATTACCTCTACAAAACCAAATTTAATACCTTAAGATATTATCCCACAATAACTGAACCAAAGGATTAACTAAATAGTACAAAAAATAAACCACAGTAAAAATCTGACCAATACCTTCATAAGGCGCCTCAACAGGGCAAGCACCAATCCAAGTCAAAATCCCTAGAATCCCCACTAACCCCCAAAACAGCACTTGATTAATAGGATAAAATGCCATAGAACGACCAGAAGCTACATGTGTTAAAGGGACAATAAATAAAATAACAACAGACATAGCCAAAGCAACCACCCCACCCAACTTATTTGGAATAGACCGTAAAATTGCATAAGCAAACAAAAAATATCATTCAGGCTGAATATGAACAGGAGTCACTAAAGGGTTAGCCGGAATAAAATTTTCCGGGTCCCCCAATAAAAATGGCGAAAACAAAACCAGTAAACTGAGAAAAAAGAGAAGAAGAAGAAACCCAACTAAATCCTTAAACCTATAATAGGAATGAAAAGGAACCTTATCTCTATCACTATTTAGCCCCAAAGGGTTATTTGAACCTCTTTCATGGAGAAATAACAAATGAAGAACACTTAGTCCTATGATTGCAAAAGGAACCAAGAAATGAAGACTAAAAAACCGAGTCAACGTAGCATTATCAACAGCAAAACCTCCCCATATTCACTGAACCAAATCTTTACCAATATAAGGAATAGCCGAAAAAAGATTAGTAATCACAGTAGCCCCCCAAAAAGACATTTGTCCTCACGGTAAGACATACCCCAAAAAAGCTGTAGCCATGGTTAATAAAAGAAGTACTACTCCAATATTTCAAGTGTGAATATTCATGTAAGAGCCATAGTATATCCCACGACCAATATGAAAATAAATACAAATAAAAAACCAAGAGGCCCCGTTAGCATGAATTGCACGCAACAATCACCCGTAATTCACATCCCGAGAAATATGAGAAACAGAAGAAAATGCTAAATCCACATGAGCAGTGTAATGTATTGAAAGAAATAAACCAGTCACAATCTGAATTCCCAGACAAAGCCCCAAAAGAGAACCAAAATTTCATCAAATAGATAAATTTATAGGAGCAGGAAGATCAATTAATGAACCATTAACAATTTTCAAAACCGGATGAGACTTTCGAAGAGGTCTATGCATACCTGGTATAACAAACTACAATAATATATCATCTTACTACTTAAGCTCAAAATGCGACCGCAAAGGCCCTTGCTGGTAATAACAAATTTTAACAACTGCCAGCAAATTAATTAACAAAACTCTTCCCAGGACAATAACCAAGCACATCCTTCTTGGTCTAATTACTATTATCCCCGAAGAACTAACATCTTTAAACTCACTAAATAACCTTACACCCGCTACAACACCACTTCTAGGAAAATACAAAGTACTTACCATAATGATTCTGGACAACCATACAAAAAGGAATCCAACCACAGATTTAATTCTCGAAAAAAAATTATTAGGAGCCAAGGCTGAAACATAAGCAAATATCACCAACAACCCTCCAACATAAACAAGAAATAAAACATACCCATACCACGAAGAAACCAGTAACCCTAATAATATACATATAAAAATACTTAAAATTATTACACACAAACCTAACCTTAGGGGCTGAAGTATTCTTGGCATTATAAACATTAAAGAAAAACAAAACCTTAAAACAATAACAACTCTCATGCCTCAAGGAGTAGGGCTGTAACCTAATCTCTGGCTTCCAATGCCAATATTTTAATTAAACTACCACCTCGTTTACACCTCACAAACCACCCTAATATTAGCCCCTCACCATAAACAACACCCCCCTAAGAAATACTAACCCTCCTAAAGACACAGGAAGAAAAGATTTCCACGTCAACCCTATCAATAAATCATATCGAAATCGAGGAAGAGTTGCTCGAACTCAAACAAACACAAACGCAAAAAACAAAACCTTAATCCTCATTAATAAATCTGCATCCACAAACATCATATTAGCACCCCCAAAAAACAGTACAGAAGTGAATAATCTTATTACCAAGATATTACCATACTCAGCCATAAAAATTAGAGCAAACCCACCAGCCCTGTACTCAACATTAAACCCAGACACTAATTCCGACTCCCCCTCAGCAAAATCAAAAGGAGCACGATTAGTCTCAGCAACACAAGAAACAAACCAAATTAAAGAAATTGGCCCTAATAAAAACCTCAATCACACATACCCGTACAATGTTTTAATCTCTATAAAACTAAATCTTTTACACATAAATAGTACAAACAACAAAATCAAAGCCAATCTAACCTCATAAGAAATAGTTTGCGCAACAGCACGAATAGCCCCCAATAAAGCGTATTTAGAATTAGAAGCCCAACCAGCCAACAAAGTACCATAAACATTTAATCTAGAGACACAAAGAAAAAACAAAACCCCCCATAGAAAATAACCTCCTGAATTCTCACTAGGATAAGTCTCCCAAAGAAGTAGAGCCAAAATAAGTCTTAAAACAGGAGCCAAAAAATAAGGAGACTGATTAGCCACTGTAGGCTTAGCCAACTCTTTAGTAAAAAGCTTTGCTGCATCAGCTAACGGCTGAGGAAGACCCCCAATACCAACTTTATTCGGACCTTTACGAATCTGGAAATACCCAAGACCCTTACGTTCTAATAAAGTAAAAAAAGCAACGCCCAACAAAATACACACATAAGTTAAAACACTACATAACAAAGACCTCAAAGTCATATATTAAGAAGAAAACCTTAATTTCTATATTTAGGGCTTAAACCTAATGCACTACTCTGCCATCTTAACTATTAACCATATTAACTAAAGGATTTTCGCCTTTTTCTGTTGAGCCTAAATCAACCACATAAATCTGCCAAATTAATAATTTTAAAACACACAAATTTAATTTTTATAACTATATTATACGCACTCAATCTACTAAAATATTTATCTTAAAACGGTCCTTTCGTACTAGCCAAAGAAAATTAAAACTGAAGATAGAAACCAACCTGGCTCACGCCGGTCTGAACTCAGATCATGTAAGATTTTAATGGTCGAACAGACCAACCCTTAAAAGCTTCTACACCTTTAGGATATCTTAGTCCAACATCGAGGTCGCAAACCCTTCTTTCGATATGATCTCTCCAGAAAGATTACGCTGTTATCCCTATGGTAACTTTTTCTCTTAATCGACAAAAGCCGGATCAAACTAATTCATCAATATAAATAAATTACATTATAAAACTCACAAGGAAGCTTTTTATGTTCCTCAGTCGCCCCAACTAAAGAATCCCTGAATTAAAATATTCCATAAATGAAAACAAAACCAAAATCACTTAACTCAGATATACTAAAGCTCAATAGGGTCTTCTTGTCCCTCAGCTTCATTTAGGCCTCTTCACCTAAAAGTTAATTTCTAATTATTTTAAAAGAGACAGCATAGCTCTCGTCAAACCATTCATACAAGCCTCCAATTAAAAGGCAAATGATTATGCTACCTTTGCACGGTTAGGGTACCGCGGCCGTTTAACATCTTAGTCACTGGGCAGGTTCGACTCCCTATAAATATACATCCAAGGAGACATGTTTTTGGTAAACAGGCGGAACTAATTTTTGCCGAATTCCTTTAACAAAATTAATTAAACTTAACATTTTCTATTAATAAACACTAAATTTATTTCTAAACTCCACAAAACATCTCTAATAATAATCCATGTGTAGTTAACTGCAAATAAATACTCATTTCACCAGAAATTTATAACTCAAAATAACTCAAGTAATTAAGTCAGTAGCCATAACAAGAAAAAACACAAAAATCTTAATCAAAAACAAAGATAATTTATAACAAACTTTTTAATAGATAACTAACTCTAAGCCCACCATACACAATATTTTTATACGATTTCTTAAACATATGAATAAGCTTATCCTTATTCACATAAAAGCTATACTAATTTAATCACCAAATAGGCGAAAAACAAAAGTACAACCCAGCACTTTGATGCTTTTACCAACCAACCAGCAATAAAAAGTTTCGAAAAGCATATCACCCCTATTCCTTAATCTAAGCACAGCTTTTCAACGATGACGCAAGTCAAGGAATAGCTCAACTTTTTTCGGGATAAATTTAATACTAAAAAATTCTAAGAGAACCATGATACAAAAGGTACAAAAGCTAACTCTTACTAACAAACCAATTAACCTTCTTATTCCTTCACAGTACTTTTTCAATCTTGCTATTACTAAAAACTTCATTCTCCATTACTAATAAAATTAGATGATTCTTTCTATAAATTATAAATGCCACTCAAACCTATAATAACTCACATATTAGCAAAAAATTTTTTAAGGGCAAGCCCTAAGGCTATCATCTCAATGTAAGTGAGATACATTAATTTATGCTATACCCCATTATTTTCCCAGAACACCTTCCGGTACCCTCACTATGTTACGACTTATCTCATCTTCCGACGAGAGCGACGGGCGATTTGTACGCACCTTAGTACCTTTTTCACATAAACTCACTACTTAAATCATTTAAATTACTCCCAAGTCCGCCTTCATTCAGGTATTACAACCTAAAAATCCATATATTAACTTAATATTGTAACCCATCTCTACTTTTTCATTAGCTGCACCTTGATCTGATATCTAAAAATTATTAATACTCCTATTAGCTAAGACTATAACCTACTTACACTGAAAACTACTTTTCCCTCAAAGGTTCTCTGACAACGACGGTATACAAACTGTTCAGCCTATTGGCTTATACAAAAAAAAGTAAGCTAAATCGTGGACTATCATTTACAGGACAGGTTCCCCTGGAAGGGATTAAGGCACCGCCAAGTTTTTTGAGTTTTAAGTTCCTAAAATACTTTTCAACTCGTAATACTCAGGTAAATCATATTAATGATCATTATTTATATTCAAAATAACGGGGTATCTAATCCCGGTCTTTAATAAAAATTTCGAGGCATCAGACAAAGAAAGTAAAAATAAACCAACCAATGTACAGATTCCACTCCTACACTAGAAAATACACCTTCTAATAATTACTTCTTCTTAACCTCCTTTTATACCAAAAAATCTTAACTTGATCTGTTTGTCTAACCGCGGTGGCTGGCACAAACTTAACCAGATCTTCACAGCCAATTACTAGAGCAAACACAAATTTATTTTCTAATATCCAACACTGGCGTACCTGTGAATATATTAAATGTAATATTTAAAAAATTATACACAAGCCTACATATCTCAAAAATATTTAATTAAAAAAGAAAATAATAGACCCACTCACCGGACATCGCAAGATACCATGTGTTTAAATATAACTAAAGCTAAGAAAAGAACCAAAACCAAATTCAATAATAGGAGATACAATAGTGTCATATTCGGGGTATGAACCCAACAGCTTAAATTAGCTTATCCTATCAGCTTATAAGAGAAGGGTTCTCCTCCGTAAAAAGAGCTACAATCTTTCGCTTAATCTCAGCCATCTTACAGACCAACGTTCCAAGACATAATCCTCCTTTAAATTTGCAATTTAATGTTGTATGCATCAACTACAGAACGCAGAATTTGAAAAGAAATTTTTCATTGTCGGCTTTGAAGGCCAAAAGTTTAATTAACCTAAAATTCTATAAAAAGAAGAACAAACTTCTCCCCCAGAGATCAAAACTCTATGTACTTACTATACTATTTTATATATCACTTAGTTACTTACTTTAAGAATATCTTAAACCTATTACTTGGAAGGCAATTGTACAAATCATACTCAGTAAGTTTATTTCTAGTAGACTAATTATATCTACACCTTCAGAATGAAAATCTAATGTGCTATAACACCCTAAAAACCTTTTTATATTTGTATTTTTGTTTATATATATATATATATATATATATATATATATATATATATATAT